TGTTTCAAAATTCAATGTTGGTTCATTAGAACCATATAAACCGACACCCAGAACTCCCATTAAGAGAAAAATGGAACCCCCCGCCGTGTACAAAATAAATTTTGTGGCTGAGTAGAGACGTTTCTTTCCTCCCCACATGGATAGAAGTAGATAAACCGGAATTAATTCTAATTCCCACATGATGAAAAAAAGTAAAAGGTCCCGCGAAGAAAATGATCCTATTTGACCACTGTACATTGCTAACATCAAGAAATGGAATAATCGAGAATCTCGAGTAACAGGCCAGGCTGCTAAAGTAGCTAACGTAGTGATAAATCCTGTTAATAAAACGGGTCCTATTGACAGCCCATCTATTCCTAATTTCCAACGGAAATCAAAAAAATTGATCCATTTATAGTCCTCGACTAGTTGGACTAATGGATCGTCCAATTGGAAATGATAACAGAATGCATAGGTTGTTAGAAGAAGTTCTAACATGCATATACATATAGTATACCACCTAATTACCCTATTTCCTTTATGGGGAAGAAAGAAAATAAAGGAACCCGCAAATATTGGTAAAACTACAATTATTGTTAACCAAGGAAAGTTGTTCGTGGTAAAGACAAGATACACTTGGACCAAAAAAACCTGTGCCCAAAAATAATATATTTTTGGGCACAGGTTTTGGCGGTAAAAAAAAAATGGACTCGAGTAAGAGTTTCTGTAACGTATTAATAAGCTATACCCATGCTGCGCGTTGTTTCATGCCATAAATAAACTCGAACACTCAAGAAATCTGTTGGGCAGGCGGATTCACATCTCTTACAACCGACACAATCCTCTGTTCTTGGAGCAGAAGCTATTTGTTTAGCTTTACATCCGTCCCAAGGTATCATTTCTAATACATCCGTGGGACAAGCTCGGACACATTGAGTACACCCGATACATGTATCATAAATCTTTACTGAATGCGACATTGGATCTATCCATTTTTGAACGTGATAAAGTTTCAATCTAGTAAATTGATAAATGAATTATATATTTAAATACTAGGACTAGATGAATCGATGAGTTTCCCGAGTTTTTTTATTAATCTACTTATGGAATGGATTGACAGTGCCAAACTACTTTGATCTCTTATCTTTGTGATAACAGGAGCCTACCTTAAGTAGCCAACATGCTAATTTGAATTTATTTATGAAAATTCTAAGTTATATGATAATATTACTTAAATTACTTATTCAACAAGTTCGATTGATTTATACGAGTTGATTTTCTGTTACGATAAATTGATGAAACAATAGCGAGTCCAATAGCGGCTTCAGCAGCTGCAATAGCTATAACAAAAATGGAGAAAATGGCTCCTTTTAATTGACGACTATCAAAAAAATCAGAAAATGTTACAAAATTGAGATTAACCGCATTTAATATAAGTTCAAGACACATAAGAGCCCTAACCATATTTCGACTTGTAATCAATCCATATAGACCGACAGAAAATAAAAAGGCACTCAAAACAAGTACATGTTCGAGCATCATTAACTAACTCCTTATCAATCTCGATTCATTTCAATATGAACAACAATTTAACCAATTGGATTTACTAGTTGACTAGAATATAAAATAACGTAATGGAATAAAGGAATATATTGGGAATAGGTCGAACTAATAAAAAAATTCTATCTATTTTATATACAAAGTCAAATAGAAAAAGGAAATGCATGTGGTAGCTCATATTTTTCCAGTTCTAAAGAGTTATTATTGACGAGCTACAGCAATTGCGCCGATTAACGCAACTAAAAGAATTATTGAAATAAATTCAAACGGAATAAAAAAATCTGTTGATAAATGAATTCCAATTTGTTGACTATTACTTATAAGATCTTGCTCTATAATCTGGTTTGCTTTTGTAGTCCAAATAATACCGTACCATGACGTATCTGGAATAGTAGTAATTAGTGAAACAAAAATACTTGTACAGACCACGGAAGTTACTCCATCTCCCACGGTCCAAAGATGGAAATCTTTGGAATATTCTGAACCATTTATAAACATCACAGCAAAAATGATTAAAACATTGATGGCTCCTACGTAAATAAGGAGCTGCGCAGCAGCTACAAAATGGGAGTTCGATAGAATATAGAATAAAGATATACAAACAAAAACAAATCCTAACGAAAAGGCAGAATAAATGGGATTAGGAAGTAATACTACTCCCAGAGCCCCTAATATAAGACCCAATCCCAGAAAGACTAAAAGAAAATCATGTATTAGTCCAGGTAAATCCATTATATATAAAAAAAGAGATAAATAAATCAAAATCTTTCATAACTTTATTGACCCGGTCAGGAAAAAAGAGGTAACTCTACTTTTTATAATAGTTGTAAAAAAAATTCTATTTTTCTGGATATGTAGATATAGTTATTGGCCTAATCTCTTGAAAGAGTAATTTGAATCTAAATATTTTCAATTTCAAATCCTCAATATAGACATAGAAATATTTTCTTAATATAAATTA